TGAACGGTGATTGGATTGATGAGAAAATAGAATTCTGGGTCGCGAACAGTGATTCGATTGATGATGAAGAAAGAGAATTCTTGGTTCAGTTCTCCACCTTAACGACAGAAAAAAGGATTGATCAAATTCTATTGAGTCTGACTCATAGTGATCATTTATCAAAGAATGACTCTGGTTATCAAATGATTGAACAACCGGGATCAATTTCCTTACGATACTTAGTTGACATTCATCAAAAGGATCTAATGAATTATGAGTTCAATAGATCCTGTTTAGCAGAAAGACGGATATTCCTTGCTCATTATCAGACAATCACTTATTCACAAACCTCGTGTGGGGCTAATAGTTTTCATTCCCCATCTCCTCATGGAAAACCCTTTTCGCTCCGCTTAGCCCTATCCCCTTCTAGAGGTATTTTAGTGATAGGTTCTATAGGAACTGGACGATCCTGTTTGGTCAAATACCTAGCGACAAACTCCTATGTTCCTTTCATTACGGTATTTCCGAACAAGTTCCTGAATGACAAGCCTAAAGGTTATCTTATTGATGATATCGATATTGATGATAGTGACGATATCGATATTGATGATGACCTTGATATTGATACGGAGCTGCTAACTATGACGAATGTGCTAACTATGTATATGACGCCGAAAATAGACCGATTTGATATCACCCTTCAATTCGAATTAGCAAAAGCAATGTCTCCTTGCATAATATGGATTCCAAACATTCATGATCTGCATGTGAATGAGTCGAATTACTTATCCCTCGGTCTATTAGAGAACTATCTCTCCAGGGATTGTGAAAGATGTTCCACTGGAAAGATTCTTGTTATTGCTTCGACTCATATTCCCCAAAAAGTGGATCCCGCTCTAATAGCTCCGAATAAATTAAATACATGCATTAAGATACGAAGGCTTCTTCTTCCACAACAACGAAAGCACTTTTTCATTCTTTCATATACTAGGGGATTTCACTTGGAAAAGAAGATGTTCCATACTAACGGATTCGGGTCCATAACCATGGGTTCCAATGCGCGAGATCTTGTAGCACTTATCAATGAGGCCCTATCAATTAGTATTACACAGAAGAAATCCATTATAGAAACTAATACAATTAGATCAGCTCTTCATAGAAAAACTTGGGATTTTCGATCCCAGATAAGATCGGTTCAGGATCATGGGATCCTTTTCTATCAGATAGGAAGGGCTGTTGCACAAAATGTACTTCTAAGTAATTGCCCCATAGATCCTATATCTATCTATATGAAGAAGAAATCATGTAAGGGAGGGGATTCTTATTTGTACAAATGGTACTTCGAACTTGGAACGAGCATGAAGAAATTAACGATACTTCTTTATCTTTTGAGTTGTTCTGCCGGATCGGTCGCTCAAGATCTTTGGTCTTCATCCAGACACGATGAAAAAAATTGGATCACTTCTTATGGATTCGTTGAGAATGATTCTGATCTAGTTCATGGCCTATTACTATTATTACTATTAGAAGTAGAAGGCGCTCTGGCTCTGGCGGGATCCTCACGGACAGAAAAAGATTGCAGTCAGTTTGATAATAATCGAGTGACATTACTTCTTCGGTCCGAACCAAGGAATCAGTTAGATATGATGCAAAATGGATCTTGTTCTATCGTTGATCAGAGATTTCTATATGAAAAATACGAATCGGAGGAAGGGGCCCTCGATCCGCAACAGATAGAGGAGGATTTATTCAATCACATAGTTTGGGCTCCTAGAATATGGCGCCCTTGTGGCAATCTATTTGATTGTATCGAAAGGCCCACTGAATTGGGATTTCCCTATTGGACTGGGTCATTTCGGGGAAAATGGATCATTTATCATAAAGAGGATGAGCTTCAAGAGAATGATTCGGAGTTCTTGCAGAGTGGAACCATGCAGTACCAGACACGAGATAGATCTTCCAAAGAACAAGGCTTTTTTCGAACAAGCCAATTCATTTGGGACCCTGCGGATCCCTTCTTTTCCCTATTCAAAGATCAGCCCTTTGTCTCTGTGTTTTCACGTCGAGAATTCTTTGCAGATGAAGAGATGTCAAAGGGGCTTCTTGCTTCCCAAACAAATCCTCCTACATCTATATATAAACGCTGGTTCATCAAGAATACGCAAGAAAAGCACTTCGAATTGTTGATTCATCGCCAGAGATGGTTTAGAACCAATAGTTCATTATCTAATGGATCTTTCCGTTCTAATACTCTATCCGAGAGTTATCAGTATTTATCAAATCTGTTCCTATCTAACGGAACGCTATTGGATCAAATGACAAAGACATTGTTGAGAAAGAGATGGCTTTTCCCGGATGAAATGAAACATTTGATTCATGTAACAGGAGAAAGATTCCCCATTCCTTAGCCGTAAAGATATGTGCCCATGAAAAGGGGATTAAGTGGAACAGAATTGGCCGGATGGTAGAGTCGTGGAAACACTTGTTTCTTCCATCTTTTTGGCCTTAGCTCCATGGAACA